ATTTTTGTTGTAGATTCAGTATACAAATCCCGTATTATGATGCCAATAAGGGAAAAGTGACTATAAGGGTGTCGGGGGGATTTGGGCATTTGAATTTTTGTTTTGGAAAAAGGTGGCAAATTTCTGGAATGAGAATTAGCTTGGGAAAAATTTTTAATAAAATGGGGTGTCGGGAGAGGTGAGAGGTAATATGTAAAAGAAATTGAAAATAATTATATTTTTTTGGGATTATGATTTTATTATAGTTTTATCGTATTAGAGAGGCATGATTTTTAAAAATAGGGGTTTAAAAAAAGTGCTAACAGCGGTGAAATTACTATAAAAAAATAATGGAAAAAGTGGATGTAGAGAATAATATGTCTTATAATCATGGAGGAATGTATCCATATAGGGAATGTGCCAGACCAAGAATCGAGCTCAACCTTGACTAAAGGGTCTACCCCGGCGAGGGGTAACGATAACGGGCATACCTGTGTCAGGTGAAAGTGAGAGAGATAAAAAGGCTACCAGGGGTGGCTCTAGCATAGCTGATAAGAACATGAGGTGATATGTACCAATATAAAGGGTGCGACCAAAGGCCTTGGAAAAAGCTAGTAGGGAGGGATGGTTCCGGGCCGTTGAGGGGTTCTTGAGAGTGTAACCAGTGGCCTCTTAAAGTACACCGTGGGAGGAGTTGCAATATATGGACGTGAAAAGCAGGACTGTATGCCTGAAGTGGAAGGATAGAGGATTTCTCGGGCTGAGTTAGACCAAGGGACACCATTAGGAACGGGATAGTCATGAGTACCAACAATGGATAGCCATTAAATCATGGAACGTCTGAGAAATGAGGAGGCAAATCGTATGTTCAGTACCAGTTTTATATACAAATAATTAAAGAGTAATTCTCGTTTAATAGGCGTGAGGCAGATCATTAATGTATGATTATACATAGTGAAATAAAGACTATAATGTAGAGAGTACATATAGTCGAATTCCCGGATTAAGCTCTGGGGGGGAGGGGGGGGGGGGTACCTAGAGAGTATTTTTACCAGAGAATAGTTTAAGATAAAATGCTGGTTTTGGGGACCAGTGATGGTTATCCTTCTTTGATGTTCTGGGGGAAAAAGATCCGTCTTTGGTTTACAAGAACAATGCTTTGTGGTTTAAGCTACCAGAACAGTTGTTTGTCATTATTATTTTATTTTCGGTTCAACCGAGTAGAGGGGTTAAGATGAAGAAAGAGAAATAGAAAATTGATGTTGTCTGACTGATGGTAATAAATGGTGGTTCTACTGGTTTAGAGGCAGTTCATGTAATAGTAACGAAAGTAGCAATTAATGTTCAGAATAGAATTTGTGACAGTGGGCGGAATATTATAGATCGTGTGTGCGAAGTGTGGGTGAAGGGTGCTGTTGTTAAGATTAGGACCGATAAAAGTAATGCTAGTGTTCCTCCTAGTTTGTTTGGGATTGATCGCAGGATGCCGTATGCAAATAGGAAATATCACTCTGGTTTGATATGTTGTGGTGTAACTAGCGGGTTAGCTTTGGAGAAATTTTCTGGGTCGTTGAGTAAGTTGGGTGAGAATGATAGGATGATAAGTAACAGGGTAATCATAGAGGTGATTATCAGCATATCTTTATAGGAGTGGTAGGGGTGGAATGGGATTTTGTCGATATCTGAGTTGGTGCCGAGAGGGTTATTAGAGCCCTCGCTATGTAGTAGGATGATATGTACCGAGGATAGTGAGATGATGATAAATGGTAGAATAAAATGCAGGGCAAAAAATCGGGTGAGGGTTGGGTCGTTAATAGAAAACCCTCCTCAAAGTCATGTTGTTAGTGTGATTCCTAGGTATGGGATTGCAGTAAGGAGATTGGTGATTACTGTTGCTGCTCAGAATGATATTTGTCCTCATGGGAGGACGTATCCGAAGAAGGCTGTTGCTATAAGGATAACCAGGAGGGCTGTTCCTGATAGTCAAACTTCTTTATTTAGGTATAAACCATAGTAGAGTCCTCGTGCGATATGGGTGTAGATACAGATGAAGAATAGGGAGGCGCTGATTGTGTGAAGGTTTTGTATGATTCACCCGTAAGGCACGTCCCGCGTGATGTGAATCACTGATGAGAAGGCTAGGTTAATGTTGGCTGTGTAGTGAATTGCTAGGAAGAATCCGGTTATAATTTGTAGTATTAGGCAGGCTAGTAGTATAGAGCCAAAATTTCATCAGGTAGAGATGTTGGATCCAACAGGAAGAAGATTGGATGTTAGAAGGACATGTTGGTTGGACATGTTTTTGTAGTTGATGAACAACGGTGGTTTTTCAGGCCGCAGGACTCTATTGGAGCAAAAATTATGTTTGTAATAAGCTATCTGTTTAGTTTTATGCTGGTGTTTGTGGTTTTTAGTGTTGCAGCCCTTGGTATAACCTTTGCCCCCTATCAGGGGGTGATTGCTCTTATAGGGGTCTCTTTTTTTTGTTGTGTGTTAATGGTTTTATTGGGCCGTACGTTTGCTGCCCTGGTCATGTACATTGTATATTTAGGGGGTTTGGTAGTAGTATTTGGTTATTGTGTGAGTGTGGAGAAGGATAAGGGTGATGTTTTGAAAATTGGGGGTTTAAAGTATATTGCTGTGTTTTCTGCTATTAGTTTGGCAGGTTTGTACGGGGGTTTTGATGGTTTGTTAGTGTATCCTAATTGGGAGAACTTGTTATGTTTAGAGGTAAACGGGGGAGGGGTCTTTTATTGTGGTGGTGGTGTTGGTTTATTGGTTTGTTCTTGAGGGTTGTTAGTGGTGTTGTTTTCTATTTTGATTATTTTAGGTTGGTCCCGTTTAGGGGGTTTGCGTCCTTTTAGGTTAGTAGAAGGATAAGTGAGAGGATGAGTGTAATGGTGAAGGTGGTTATGTAGTTTTTAATTATGTTTTTTTGTTGTGTTGAGAGGTGGATTATTGGGGTGAGTGTATTTGACAGGCCTTTTGGTCCCCAGCATTCTAGTGCTCATAGGTCAATTAGCTCTGTAGAGGTTTGTTGACTAATTTTTAGCATATTTATTGTTATAGTTCGGTGTGGGACATTGAAGAACGCTAGTTGGTTGAAGAAAGTGTTTAGTGTTTTTGATTTTTTGGGGGCTGTGTAGCGGGTAATAAACAGCAGGTCATTGGATAGGGCAATTCCTGTTAGTGTGGCGGCTAGTGCCGCTAGTTTGATCATTTTTGGTATGGTTGTTAGTGCTGTGTTTTGTAATGTTGTTAGTTTTGTTAAGATCCCTGCGGTAATAGACATGATTGTGAGTCGAATCAGGGGGTTAATGGTGTTATTAGCTTCTGTGTGTGTGTTATGTTTAATTCGTGGATGTCCTGTTAGTGTTAGTAAGATGATTCGTGTGCTGTATGAGGCTGATAGGGTGGTAGCGATTAATGTTATGATTAATGTCCATGAGTTGGTGTGAGAGTTTAATATTGTTTCGATGATAGTGTCTTTTGAGTAGAAGCCTGAAAGGAAGGGTGTTCCTATTAATGATAGGCTAGCGATTGTTAGGAATGATGATGTTATTGGGGCGGTGTTCTGTAATCCTCCTATGGCTCGTACATCCTGTTCGTTGTTTAGATTGTGGATAAATGATCCAGAGCAAAGGAATAGAAGTGCTTTGAAGAAGGAGTGGGTGATTATGTGTAGGAAGGCTAATGATGGTTGGTTAAGTCCGATTATAGTTATTATAAGCCCTAGTTGGCTTGTAGTTGATAGGGCAATGATCTTTTTGATATCAAGATGTGTTGTTGCTGAGGCGGCAGCAAATACTGTAGTTGTTGCCCCTAGGATTAAACAGATAGTTATAATGGTATTGTCCTGAATAATTGGGTTAAGTCGTGTTAGTAGGAAGACACCGGCTACAACTATGGTACTAGAATGGAGTAGGGCTGAAACGGGTGTTGGGCCCTCTATGGCAGAGGGAAGTCATGGGTGTATGGTGAATTGTGCAGGTTTTCCTGTAGCCGCAGCTAATAGTCCAATTATTGGGATCGTGCTTGTTTTGTATAAAGTTAAGACTTCTTGGAAGTTTATTGATGTTGTTGTTATTAATCAGGCAGCTGTCGTGATAAGGCCGATGTCTCCTATTCGGTTATAGATGATGGCCTGCAGGGCTGCTGTGTTAGCATCTGATCGACCCCATCACCACCCGATTAGTAGGAAGGATATAATACCTACGGCCTCTCACCCAATAAATAATTGGTATATGTTGTTTGCTGTAATGATAATAAGTATTGCAATTAAGAAAGTTAATAGATATTTGATGAACTTATTGATGTTTGGGTCGGTATTTATATATCAGGTAGAGAATTCTGAGATTGATCATGTGATTAGTAGGGCAATTGGGGTGAATATTAGTGATAGTGTATCTATGGTTATAGAAATACTGATGTTTTCTGTTGGTATGAAGATTACTGGTGTGGAGGATAGAGTAAGTTCTTTGTTGTTTAGGATGGCATTGATAGGGATTAGGCTGATTAGGAATATCAGTATAAGTTTGTTTTTAATGTTGTTGATTTGCGCTGTTGGTTGTATGATGGAGATTGCAATGGACAGAATAATGGTTAAGGTGATTGTTGGGACTATAAGGTTCATGTTCTACCACTTGGATTTGCACCAAGGGTTTTGGTGCCTAAGACCAGTGGAATACTACTATCCTTTGGTAGAGGGGGCTGGAGACTATTTCCAGGTTAAAGAGTTAGCAGTTCTTATAACCCCCTCTAGGTGTGTGAGGAGTGCTTCCTATTGTCAAGGTCACAGCTTGGCATTTTTTTTAAATTACGCACACTATATTACTAATTCTGGCTTTAGGGAGATCAGGATGAGTGGGATGATGTGTATTGTTATTAGTAGGTGTTCTCGTGAGTGTGTTGGTTGAGTTGGGGTGTTTAGTGTTGGTGTATTTATCTGTGTAGATAAAAATATGTGTAGGGAGTATGTGGCTGTAATCAACATTAACAGCCCAAATAGAATGATTGAGGTTGGACATCAGTTGAATAGGGAGGATGCGATTAGTAGTTCGCTGGTGAAGTTAATACTTGGTGGGGTAGCAATGTTTATGAGGTTGGCTAGGAGTCATCAAGTTGTAGTTATTGGTAGGATGTTGTGGAGGCCTCGTGTTAGGATCATAATACGAGTTTTGGTTCGTTCGTATGTAGTGTTTGCTAGGCAGAATAGTGCTGATGAGGTGAAACCGTGAGCAATTATTATGGCCATGGCGCCTGCTAGGCTTCACTGTGTTTGAATGGAGATTGCAGCGATTACTAGGCCTATGTGGCTAATTGAGGAGTATGCGATTAGAGATTTTAGGTCTGTTTGTTGCAAGCAGGTTAGGCTTGCTAGAGTAGCCCCTCATAGGGATAGTACGATGAATGGGAGGAATATGTCTGTTTTTGGTGCGGGTAGGGTTTGTGATATTCGAATAATGCCGTATCCTCCTAGTTTTAGTAGAACTGCGGCTAGAATTATAGATCCGGCGATTGGAGCTTCGACGTGGGCTTTGGGTAGTCAAAGGTGCAAGCCGTAGATTGGTATTTTTGCTAGGAAGGCGGTTAGACAGGCTAACCATAGGGTTAGTTCGGTTCAGTGATTGTTTGTTTGTGCGATTTGTGTAAATAGGGTTGGGGTGTTTGATGTGTTATTTAGAAAAAGGGTGGCTATAAGTAGGGGTATAGATGTTGTTAGTGTGTATAACATGAAGTATGTACCTGCTGTTAGTCGTTCGGCTTGTTGTCCCCACCGTGTGATGATTACTATGGTGGGGATTAATGTAGCTTCAAATATAACATATATTAGGGTTAGAGTGTAGGCTGTAAATGTTAGTGAGATAAATAGTTGAAGAGTAATTAGTGTTGCTAGAAATGTTCGTTGTCGTTGAACGGGTTCTTTGGATAGTGTGTGTTGGCTAGCTAGTATGGTTATTGGTAGAAGTCAGTAGGATAGTGCGAGTAAAGGGCTTGAGATGAAATCCAATGACAGGTATGCGTTTGATTTAGGTGTTAGGTAGTTAAGGCTAATAAGTGCAAGGATAAATGAGTACGATGTTGTTGATTGTATGAGTATTTTTGGTTTTAGGGTTAGGGCTGTTGGGATTAGTATGGTAGTTATGAAGATAAGTTTGAGCATTATAACAGGTTTAGGTTTTTTAGGAAGTCATTACCTCGTGTTCGTGTGATTGCGACAACTAGGCTAAGGCCTACTGCTGCTCCGCACACAGAAATAGTGAGTAGGATGGTAGGTATTGGTATTTGTGATAGTGTTAGTGAGGAGGAGGTGAAAATAACAAGTATTGTGAATAGTAGAAGTATTATTGTTTCCAGACATATCAGGGCTAGTATTAGGTGCTTATTTTGTAAGGATAGACTTGTAAGGGCGATTATGAAGGCTGTATATAGAGCAATTTTTATTAACTCCATTACTGTGGCTTAAGCGGTTAAGTTCTCCTGAGTCGAAATCAGGTGTCTAATTAGACCACCCCAGCATTCTGTTCATTCTAGGCCTCCTTGCAGTCATTCGTAAAGTAGGCCTAGTGTTAGGATTGTGAGTATAGTTAGAGCTAGTGCTGTGGTAGTTGTTGGTGGGTTGGTGTTGATGCTTCATGGGATTGGTATGAGAAGTACGATTTCTAAGTCAAATAGGATAAATAGGATAGCTACTAGGAAGAATTGAATGGAGATCGGGGTTCGGGCGTCTCCTAGTGGGTCGAAGCCGCATTCGTATGGAGATAGTTTGTTGATGTCGGGTTTTATTGTTGCGAGGGTGTTAATTGTATATAGCAGGGTTGATGTTAGAGAAGAGATTGCGATAAGAATTGCTATGTTAATTATTTCTTCCCGGTTGGGGCTTAATGCTTGGAAGGCATTGGTACTGCTATACTAAAGAAATAGGAGCCTCATCAGTACACTGAGATGTATAAGAAGAGTCATACGACATCGACAAAGTGTCAGTATCAGATTGCTGCTTCATAGCCAAAGTGGTGGGTTATTGTGAAGTGGGACCGAGTTATTCGTATTAGGCATACTAGTAGGAACGAGGTTCCAATTATGACGTGAAGTCCATGGAATCCGGTGGCTACGAAGAAGAGAGACCCATACACGCTGTCTGAGATGGTGAAAGGGGTTTCTTGGTATTCTGAGAGTTGGAGGGCTGTGAAATATACTCCTAACACGACAGTAATGATTAAGGCGTAAATAGCCTCTTTTTTGTTACCTTTTATTAGTGTATGGTGGGATCATGTGATGGTTGCTCCTGAGGAGAGTAGGACGGCCGTATTGAGTAGTGGCACTTCTATTGGGTTAAGTGGGTTGATGCCTGTTGGTGGTCATTCTGCTCCTAGTTCTGGAGTGGGGACTAGGCTTACATGATAGAGGGCCCAAAAGAACCCCAAGAAGAAAAAAACCTCCGAGGTGATAAACAAAATTATTCCATAGCGTATGTTTATTTGTACACCTTCAGTATGGTGGCCTTGATAGGTGCTTTCTCGGATTACGTCTCGTCATCATTGAATTATTGTAAGTATAAGGGTTAATAGACCTAGTTTTAGTAGGGTGGTAGATGTGGTGTGGAATCATATGGCTAGTCCTGAGGCTAGAAGTAAAGAGCCCACGGCCCCTGTTAGGGGCCATGGGCTCGGGTCAACAAGATGGTATTGGTGCAGTTGGTGGGTCATTATGTGTTTTCTTGAAGGTAGAGAATAATTAGTAATGTAAACACATATGCTTGGATGCAAGCTACTGCTAGTTCTAGGATGGTTAGGAGGAATAGAAGGATTGATATAATTACCCCTAGGGTAATATTGGTGTGAATAAAGTTAAGTGCGGCTGAGCTGATCATGGTGATGAGGAGGTGGCCAGCTGTGATATTGGCTGTGAGACGTACGCCTAATGCTATGGGCCGAATTAGTAGGCTAATAGTCTCAATTAGGATTATAAATGGAATTAGGGGGGTAGGCGAGCCTTCTGGGAGTAGGTGGGCTAGTGAGATTGATGGCTTTTTTGTTATTCCGGTAATAACGGTGGCTATTCATAGTGGGATGGCTAGAGTCATGTTTATGGACAGTTGGGAGGTAGGTGTAAATGTATACGGTAGTAGACCTAATAGGTTTGATAGGAGAATAAGCAGAAGTAGGCTTGTTAGAACTTGACATCATTTTTGTCCAACTTGGGTTAACTGGTTTGTCATGTTTGTTATAATAGTTTTTAATAGTCAAATGATGGCTGTTGTTATACGGTTATTTAAAAGTTTTGGTTTGTTGTGGATTAATAGGGCTGGAATTAACATTGATAGCAGGATTGTGGGGACGTGTAGGAATACGGGGCTTGCGAATTGTTCGAATATGTTTATGTTCATGGCAGGGTTGGTGCTGGTTTTTGTGGTTTTGTAAGTAACGTGTGTGTTGGTGTTTTGTTTATTGACACTGTTTTAGTTTTTTGCACAATCAGGCATAGTACTAGTCAGGCTCATAGGTGAATTAAGAAGATGTGGGCTGTGCTTAGCTGTGGCATATCACTAAGGAAAGTGGTATTTCTTCTTCAACTTAAAAGGCTGACGCTGTAAAAGCTTCTTAGTGATTGTTCTGAGGTTAGTCAGAGTTCAAACTGGTTTAAGGGGATTGCTTCTACTGCGATTGGTATAAAACTGTGGTTAGCTCCGCAAATTTCTGAGCATTGTCCGAAGAACACTCCGCTTCGTGATGTGGCTAGTGGTAGTTGGTTTAAGCGTCCTGGTACTGCATCTACCTTTACACCTAGAGAGGGGATTGCCCATGAGTGGAGCACATCTTCTGCAGTAACCACAATTCGGGCTTGTAATCCTGTTGGTAGTACCATGCGGTGGTCTACTTCGAGTAGCCGGGGTGAGCCATTTTGTAAGTCTGTAGTCTGGATTATGTAGGAGTCGAATGAAATTAGGGTTCGGTCAGAGTATTCGTAGTTTCAGTATCATTGATGGCCTGTTGTTTTGATAGTTAGATAGGGGTCGAATACTTCTTCTATTAGGTATAATGATCGTACTGATGGTAGTGCTGTTAGAATTAGGATTATGATGGGGGCAGCTGTTCATGCAGCCTCTAGTTGTTCTACTTCTTCTGTTGGGTCGTTGTGGGTTAAGTTTGTTGTGGTTGAGGTAGCAGCAAATATGAGGACTACCAGGGATATGAGGCATGTGAGTAGTAGTACGTGGTCGTGTAGGAAGATAACCTCTTCTATTACCGGGCTTGTGGCTTCTTGTAGCGATAGTTGTGTTGCGTATGGCATGTGAGGACCACAGAGGCTGTGATTTGGCTATGACAAGGCCACGTAATGGTGTTTACTAGGTTCTCGAGAAGAGAGCATGAGTATGCAGTTAACTTGAAATTAGCGGATGGCAGTTTCAATCTGTCTTTTCTCGGGCCAAGGTCATTCAATGTAGGAGATGTATTCTCGGATTGTGGCATAGGAGTTGTTTAGCATGTAGGTAGGTTCGGTATGTGTGTGATATGGGGGTGGCGTCCCGTAGAACCACTCTACATGGGTTTTTTTTCCTAGTGGCGGTAGCAGCTCTCGTTTGCATGTAAGTGCCTCTCATACGATGAATGCGGATATTAGTACTGCTATTAGGGAGATGGAGGATCCAATTGATGATACGGTGTTTCATATGGTGAAGGCGTCTGGGAAGTCTGAGTAACGGCGTGGTATTCCTGATAGGCCTAAGAAGTGCTGTGGGAAGAATGTTATGTTTACTCCTGTGAATATGACTCAGAATTGGGTTTTTGTTAGGGTTTGGTTTAATGTGTATCCGGTAAATAAGGGGAATCAGTGGGTAAACCCTCCCATAATGGCGAATACTGCCCCCATAGAGAGGACATAGTGGAAGTGCGCTACTACGTAGTAGGTGTCATGTAGGACAATGTCCAGTGACGAGTTTGCTAGAATGATTCCTGTTATACCCCCAACAGTAAATAGGAAGATAAACCCAAGGGCTCAGTAGATTGGTGTTTGTCATTTAATTTGGCCTCCTGCTAGTGTGGCCAGTCAACCGAATACTTTGATTCCTGTGGGAATGGCGATAATTATTGTTGCTGCGGTGAAATAGGCGCGGCTGTCAATATCAAGGCCTACGGTGAATATATGGTGGGCCCATACAACAAAACCTAAAATTGCAATAGATATTATTGCTCAGATTATGCTTGTGTAGCCAAAAGTGTTTTTTTTTCCAGTATAAAAGGTGATGATACTAGATACAATGCCAAATCCCGGTAAGATAAGAATGTAGACTTCTGGGTGACCAAAGAATCAGAAGAGGTGTTGGAATAGTACTGGGTCTCCTCCTCCGCAGGGGTCGAAGAAGGATGTGTTGAGGTTTCGATCTGTTAGGAGTATAGTGATTGCGGCTGCTAGCACTGGCAAGGCTAGTAGGAGCATAATGGCTGTGATTAGTACTGATCATACAAAGAGTGGGATATTAAATATTGGTATTGACTTAGGTTTTATGTTGATGCATGTCGTGATAAAGTTGATTGCTCCCAGGATGGAAGAGGCTCCTGCTAGATGTAGCGAAAAAATAGCTAGGTCAACCGATGGGCCTGAGTGAACTAGGTTTCCCGATAGGGGCGGGTAGACTGTTCAGCCGGTACCGGCACCAGCCTCTACGTATGAGGAGGATAAGAGAAGTAGAAGGGATGGGGGTAGAAGCCAGAAGCTTATGTTGTTTATTCGTGGGAAGGCCATATCTGGGGCTCCAATTATTAAGGGGATAAGCCAGTTGCCGAAGCCTCCCATTATAATGGGTATTACCATAAAAAAAATTATGATAAATGCGTGGGCAGTTACAAGTACGTTGAAGATCTGGTCACTGCCGAATAGGGATCCGGGCTGGGTCAGCTCTATGCGTATTAGTATGCTTAGGCAGGCCCCGATTAGGCCGGATCAGGCACCAAACAGAAGGTAGAGGGTTCCGATGTCTTTGTGATTAGTTGAAAACAGTCAACGGGCGATGAACACAGGTAGTATGGCTGAAATAGCGGTAGGCTGTAAACCTACACATAGGACGAGGTTCTTGCTGCCAAACCCTGCGGTGTGTGACATGTCAGACTGCAAATCTGGAGTAGGCTAGCTGCCCGGGGTTTCTCCGTTTTTTTTTCCCGTTACAAAAACGGAGAAAGCTAGGTTAAAGTCCGCCGGTTTGGACGACTAACTGTTAATTAGTTGTTTGTGGGATCAAGGCCCACTGATCTAGAAGAGCCTTAGTTTAAGATAAAATATCTGAGTTGCAGTCAGATGATGTGGTGTAGCCGCAGGCTCTAGACAGAAACTAAAGTGGTCTTTTTTGGGGGCTTTGAAGGCCTCTAGTTTAGTATAACTTAAGTTCCTACATATTTGGTGATATGGGAAGTAGGAGGGCAGTTATTGTTGTAAGAAGGGAGGTTGTGATGGGGTGTTTTTTGTGTGTGATACGTCATTTTATTAGTATTGGTGTAGTGTGTGGTGGAAGTGTTATAGATAGGATATATGTTAGTCGTATGTAGACGTATAGGCTAATTATAGAGAATACAGCTATTGTGGTGGCTTCAATAACTATATTTATTGAGGTTATTTTATTAAGAATTAGCCATTTTGGTATAAATCCTGTGAGTGGGGGTAAGCCCCCTAGGGAAAGTATTGTCAGTGTTACGACTATTATTAGGTGTGGTGAGGTGGTTCAAGCGGTTCCCATATCTTTAATTGTGGTTATTGTGGTGTGATTTATTGATAGGAATATAGGGGTAGTAGTTATAGTGTAGACTGTAAAGGTTAATATTGAGATTTTTGGCGCAATGGTTATTGTGGCCATAATTCAGCCCGTGTGGGCAATAGATGAGAAGGCTATTAGCTTTCGAAGTTGGGTTTGGTTTAGGCTGCCTAGTCCGCCAATGATAATAGATAGTATTGCTGATAATAGTAACAGTGTTTGGTTTATTTTGTTGTGTGTGGTTAGTATAACTGCTAATGGTGCAATTTTCTGTCATGTTAGAATGGTTAGGGTTGTTATGGTGGTTGAGCCTTGTGCGACTTCTGGTAGTCAGAAGTGAAATGGTGCAGCGGCTATTTTTATTATTAATGTTAGGGTGATGATTGTAGTTGTTGTTGGGTCTGTTGTAATGTGCGTTTCTCAGTTTGATGTGTTTATGGCGTTTGTTGTTGTTGCGAATATAAGGGTTGTAGAGGCTATAGTTTGTGTAAGGTAGTATTTGGTAGCGGCTTCTGTTGCCCGTGGGTGGTGGGGTTTAGAGATAATTGGGATTATAGATAGGGTATTAATTTCTAGGCATGCTCAGACTATAAAGTCAGTGGGTACAATAGTGACTAGTAGCGTGCTGGTGATAATGCTTGTTGAGATTACTAGTCAAGATATTAGGTTGATTAGTAAAGGCCGTGTGGCATTTTCGGGGTATGGGCCCGCTAGCTTGATTTAGCTTACTTTACTTAGAAGGTAGTACATTGGTAGTATTGAAAGTTTTGGTCTTTCAGGTTCAAGTTCAAGTCTTGACTTTCTAGTATTAAGGAGATGATTTGAACACCTGTGTCTAGGTTTTAAGCCTTTTGCACGGCCCGGCTGTGCTACCTTAATGGTTAATAATATTTGTATATAAATCCCGTATTATGATGCCAATAAGGGAAAAGTGACTATAAGGGTGTCGGGGGGATTTGGGCATTTGAATTTTTATTTTGGAGAAAAGTGGCGAAACTCTGGGGTAAAAATTAGCTTGGGAAAAATTTTTAATAAAATGGGGTGTCGGGAGAGGTGAGAGGTAATATGTAAAAGAAATTGAAAATAATTATATTTTTTTGGGATTATGATTTTATTATAGTTTTATCGTATTAGAGAGGCATGATTTTTAAAAATAGGGGTTTAAAAAAAGTGCTAACAGCGGTGAAATTACTATAAAAAAATAATGGAAAAAGTGGATGTAGAGAATAATATGTCTTATAATCATGGAGGAATGTATCCATATAGGGAATGTGCCAGACCAAGAATCGAGCTCAACCTTGACTAAAGGGTCTACCCCGGCGAGGGGTAACGGTAACGGGCATACCTGTGTCAGGTGAAAGTGAGAGAGATAAAAAGGCTACCAGGGGTGGTTCTAGCATAGCTGATAAGAACATGAGGTGATATGTACCAATATAAAGGGTGCGACCAAAGGCCTTGGAAAAAGCTAGTAGGGAGGGATGGTTCCGGGCCGTTGAGGGGTTCTTGAGAGTGTAACCAGTGGCCTCTTAAAGTACACCGTGGGAGGAGTTGCAATATATGGACGTGAAAAGCAGGACTGTATGCCTGAAGTGGAAGGATAGAGGATTTCTCGGGCTGAGTTAGACCAAGGGACACCATTAGGAACGGGATAGTCATGAGTACCAACAATGGATAGCCATTAAATCATGGAACGTCTGAGAAATGAGGAGGCAAATCGTATGTTCAGTACCAGTTTTATATACAAATAATTAAAGAGTAATTCTCGTTTAATAGGCGTGAGGCAGATCATTAATGTATGATTATACATAGTGAAATAAAGACTATAATGTAGAGAGTACATATAGTCGAATTCCCGGATTAAGCTCTGGGGGGGGAGGGGGGGGGGTACCTAGAGAGTATTTTATGTCGGGGAAGCGGGAATTTGTGGGTTCCGTGTCTACACTATCAAGGTAGTCCTTACTCAGGCACGCTTCCATTGTGGGGGCGTTCCCATAAGTGTTGTGGAGGTGGATAAATTTAGTAGGCATATAGTTAGGGTGAGTGGTAGGTATTGTTTTCACGGGAGGTGTATAAGCTGATCATACCGGAATCGTGGGTATGACGCTCGAATCCACAGGAATAGGATTGTTAATAGGGTTGTTTTTATTATTAGATTGATTGTGAATAATTGTGGGTTTTCGGGTCCAGGGTTTATGAACATTGTTACTGAAAGGGTGTTTATTAGTAGAATATTGGTGTATTCTGCTAGAAATAGAAGTGCGAATGGGCCGGCTGAGAACTCTACATTGAACCCCGAGACTAACTCTGACTCTCCTTCGGTTAAGTCGAATGGGGAGCGGTTTGTTTCGGCTAGTGTAGAGGTAAATCACATTATGGCTAAGGGTCATGATGGGATGAGTAGTCAGAGGTGTTCTTGTGTTTCTGTAAATATTAGTATGGAGTATCCTCCGGATAGTGTAGCTATGGAGATGATAATTAGCCCTAATGTAACCTCGTATGAGATAATTTGGGCTACGGCACGCATAGCTCCTATTAAGGGGTATTTTGAGTTTGAGGATCACCCTGATCATAGGATTGTGTAGGTAAATATACCAGATATGGCTATGATAAATAGTAATCCTAGGTTTATGTTGATAAGTGGGGATGGTATTGGTATTGGTGCTCAGGAGATTAGTGCTAGGGTTAGGGCCATGATTGGGGAGATAGTGAATAGGATAGGTGAAGACATAGTCGGTTTAGTTGCTTCTTTGGAAATTAGTTTTAATCCGTCGGCGATAGGCTGTAGAAGTCCCAGTGGGCCAACTAGGTTTGGTCCTTTGCGGAGTTGTATATAGTCTAGGAGTTTTCGTTCCAGTAAGGTTAGAAATGCAACTGCAATGAGGATGGGAAGGATATATAGTAGTGGGTTGATTATGTTTAGTATAGTCATGGGGATAATTAAGGTTTTTATTGCCTTAATTGACCTTTTCTTGGTCTAGGGGGTGATATGTGGTTAAATTTTAGTTAAGAGCGTGCTAGTGGTATTGGCTCTGTTGCATCGGTCCTTTCGTACTGGGTGCAGCTTTTTTCATAGATAGAAACTGACCTGGATTGCTCCGGTCTGAACTCAGATCACGTGGGACTGTTAATCGTTGAACAAACGAACCCTTAATAGCGGCTGCACCATTAGGATGTCCTGATCCAACATCGAGGTCGTAAACCTTCTTTTTGATATGGGCTCTTGAAGAAGATAGCGCTGTTATCCCTGGAGTAACTTGGTTCAATTATCAGCTGTGCTGGGTCGTTGTTAGGCTTGTTGGCCTAGGGTAGGTGACTGTAAGGTCAGTATGTTTGGAAGTTCTTTTTTTTTCCAGGGTCGCCCCAACCGAAAGGAGCTATTATAGGATTTAATAGTTTAGTTTAAGCTTCACAGGGTCTTCTGGTCTTATGTTGGCATCCCAGCTTTTGGACTGGGAGATCAGTTTAATTGATTTACTACAAGAGACAGATAGGCCCTCGTTTTGCCTTTCATACAGGTCTACAATTAATAGACAAGTGATTGTGCTACCTTTGCACGGTTAGGGTACCGCGGCCGTTAAATTGTTCACTGGGCAGGCGTTGCCTTTAATATTGGTTTATTGACTAAAGGTTATGTTTTTGTTAAACAGTCGGGGTCTGTGATTGCCGAGTTCCTTTTGTAGTGTTTGATCTTTCTTTTAGACGCGCCTGTGTTGGGGTCACAGTGGGAGTATGGGTGTGGATTGGGTTCGTTTTGTCCTTTTTAGGTCTGTTAATGTCTAGTAGATTTTCTGTTTCTAGAAGAAAGGTGCGTTTAGAGAGGTTGTCTTATTATTAGTTTTAGCATGGTAGTACCTACGGATGTAGGTTTACCTTTAGTGAGTTTGGAGTTTTTGGTTAGGTTTAGTATTAGTTTTAGTAATTCTTTGACGATATTCTATTGGGTGGCTGCTTTAAGGCCCACGGGTAGGGGAGTCGTGGGGTAATTCTCTCAAATGCAGGTTGTATCCTTGTTCAATAGGGCTGTACCCCTATTGAGTTTCTTTAGGCGTCATACGGTGGCTGTTGTGGGCCTAAAGTGGAACTTAGATTCCTTTTTGGGTAGCCAGCTATCTCCAGATTCGGTAGGTGTTTCGCCTCTACCTTAAAGTCTTCCCACTCTTTTGCTACAGAGAAGGGTGTGCTCTATTAGGCTGCTTTGAGGTAGCTCATCTGGTTTCGGGGTAAAAGACTATGATTCATCTTGCCTTTAAGGTTTCTTGCTAAACCATGATGCGAAAGGTACAAGGGTTAATCTTTGCTGTTTGGTGCTTTAGTGGTTCCCTTGCGGTACTTTTTGGTGATATTGGACTGTTCGATCACATCTACTGGGTTGATCAAATGGTTTGTTTTATTGGCATATATATGTTTGTATTTATTATTATGCTTTTTTAGCTCAAAAAGATTATTGTTTAATATCGTTCGATTGTAAGTCGAGTGCTTTGGCGTAAGCTACTTTTTGTTTCTAAGCGCACCTTCCAGTACGCTTACCATGTTACGACTTGCCCTGCTTTATGGTCAATAATTTGTTTATGAATAATTTATATTTTTTTACAGGGATGACGGGCGGTGTGTGCGCACTTCATTGCGTTGGTTTCGGCTGAGCATTCTGTTCTTAGCTTACTGCTAAATCCGCCTTCAGTTTCTAGTTTCATAGTTTATCCGTGTTTTCTGGGTTAGAAAATGTAGCCCATCTTTGACCCGCTCATTAGTTACACCTCGACCTGTCGTATTAATGTGGTGTTATTAGGTTTACTTTATTTCTTTCACAAGGTAAGCTGGCGACGGCGGTATATAGACTGTTAGGCTAGAGTGGGTTGGTTGAATCGTGGATTATCGGTTATTAGACAGGCTCCTCTAGGTTGGTGTGAAGCACCGTCAAGTCTTTTAAATTTTAAGTTTTCACTCGTAGTTATTTGGCGAACAATTAGTTATTTAATTGTTTTGTTACGGCTAGGCATAGTAAGGTATCTAATCTTAGTTTGTGTCCTTGCTTTCACGAGTTGAAGTTGTTTATGGTTAAGGGTTTGTGTTTAGTGTAGCTTATGGCTTTTTACAGCCTAGTTTGGCCTTACCCTTAATGGTGTGACTGTTTGATTTTAGTCGTGCTTTACGCCGGGGATATTGCCTTGGGTCTGTCGTGTAACCGCGGTCGCTGGCACGAGATTAACCGGCCCTGGTAAAACTCCGTTATTAGGTCAAGCTTGCGCTTATGGCCCAATATTAACTACTGCTGCTGGCCCGTGAGGGTGTGGCTTTAGGTTGCTTGGTGTCTTGGGTGTATTGGCCTGATACCTGCTCTGCTAGTTGGGGGATGGCTATTTCACTGTTGTGGTGAGGCTTGCATGTATAAGTAGGGAGTTTAGACAATAAAAGGTTTAAGACCAAGACCTTGTGCTGTCAGGCATGGCCGTCTTAGCATTTTCAGTGCTATGCTTGATAGGTAAGCTATGACAAC